TTTAGCCAATGATCCAATCAGAGGAATAATTGGGACTACGGTCTCGAATTTCTTAATAGCAGTATCTATTCGAAACGAATTCTCTAGCATTTGACTCCTTATCACCGAAGAGTTTAGTCGTACACTTGAAAGATAGCCCAGAAAATAGAAGGGATGATTATATAATTGCTTTATATGGATCCTGGCCGGTTGAGACCACAAGTCAAAATGACATTGCCAAAAGTTGACAAGGTGAGATTTCCATTTCTTTATCAGAAGACGAGCCCCCCTTGAAGCCAGAATCCATTTTCCTTGATATCTGACATAATGCATAAAAGGGTCTTTGAACAACCATAGGGTTTTCTGAAAATCGTTACAAAGCACTACTACAAGATATTCTATTTTTGCATAGAAATGTGTTCGCTCAAGAAAGGATCCAAAAGATTTTGATCGTAAATGAAAGGGTTGTTTACGGAGAAAAATGAATATGAACTCACATTCATATAAATGAGAATTAGAGAGGAACAAGAAGAATCTTTGATTCTCTTTTGAAAAAAGGGAAATGGAATTTTTTGGAGTAATGAGACTATTTGAATTCCAATACTCGTAGAGAGAGAATCGCAATAAATGCAACGAAGGAGTATCTTGTATCCAAGAGTGAAGGGTTTGAACCAAGATTTCCAGATGGATGGGGTGGGGTATTAGTATATCTGACACATGATTTAAATGTGATAACTTGTCCTCGAAAAAGGGAAATATTGAATGAATAGATCGTAAATTATGAGATTTTGCTATTTCTTTTTCTTCTAGGGAAGATACCAATCGCAGCGAGAATGGAATTTCCACAACGACTGCAAAACCCTCCGATATCATTTGAGAATCAAAATGATTGTTGTGCCCAACGAATCGATTTTGATTAGAATCATTAACCGAAATAATCAAACGATTCTGTTGATGCATTCGAGTAATTAAACGTTTCACAATTAGTGAACTGGATTTATTGTCATGATCTAAATTTTCCACCGGTTCATAAAGAATCGATCCATTTAAAGCATGACCATGAGCAAGCGCGTAGATATATTCCTGAAATAGAAACGGATATAGGAAGTATTGTTTCCGAAATCCATCCATTTCTAAATATCCTTGTAGTTCCTCCATTTCCATTTGAAATTACACTTGAACCAAATGGGGGATTTCTTGAGTTATCAAATAATACATAGTACGATACGGTCAGAACAAGGTATATAGTAAGAAAAGAATAGATACCCCGGAGCCAGAAAGGACAATCAACGGATCCTATTTCCATCCAATTTATTTATGTTCGTTATAGTTACAAGAGATGGTTAGAAATCCTTTATTTCTACAACCCGATCACTCTTTTGACTTTGGAATAATGAATTTTGATCAGTATACCGTTTCTTCTACACATTCGTCTCCACTACATAATAGAGAACATAATAGAGAATAGTTAGGATTCATGAAAAAAAAAAGGAATTGATGATCCACTCACAAGAGAATCCTTTCCCACATCAGGCACTAATCTATTTTTAACGTCTAATTAGATCGGGTAATCATTCGAAATTAAGAACAAACAGAAGCTCGTTGCTTTTGGTTTCCCTATAATTGGAGCTATAGGGCTCTATCCATTTATTCACTCGACCCAACTTGAATTGATTTGACCCCTTTCCAAGAAAAGAATCAAAACAAGATTTTGTATCGATCCGTTAAGGATGAAGTATTCTAAGAGTTCTCCATTGATACGACATGCTGTTTTTTCCTTTCATTCCCTTTCAGGATCAGTCGTGGTCTTACAAACTCTACCAATGGTATGGACGAATCCGTTGCTTCATCAAAATGTGTAAAAGACCATAGCCGCACTTAAAAGCCGAGTACTCTACCGTTGAGTTAGCAACCCATATAAATCGGGTGTGTAGATACGATCGGAATAAAAAATAAATAAAGAGATTCGATTGCCCGACCTCGTCAAAACATTGAACTAGCAACAGATCAAAAAGAAAGATTTGATGATCAATTGTGAACATAAAAATGAACAGAGATCAGATGAAAATACAACAGATTCTGGGATAAATTATAGAGAAAATCTAAATAGATGTAAAAATGGATAGACTACCCATACTCTATTTTTTTTTTTCATTATATTAACTAATATACTTCTTGATGTCACAACGAAATTGACGAACCCATCGTTTGAGTGAAATAAAGAAACAAACTTATGAAATGCGGATAAATAGATCTATTTATCCACGATCGAATTATATTTGTTCGATACACCATTGTCAATATGAATTGAATGTTGAGAAAACCAATTCAATAAATAAAACAAGGACTTGTGTTGGAGTGACACTACAACATAGATAAGGGATGAAGTATGAGTGGGGAAATAAATAAGGAATTCCGGTAAGAAAAAAATGTCGGGTTTATTCAATATTTATTCAATAGAGGTATAATAAGCAAGATTGACCTTTTGTTTGTTGGTGGAGTCCCAACGAAAACCATCTGATTGATGGTAATCCCACAATTTCCCAGTTATTTCATCTATTCACTCAATCTTTTTTCTATCTGTCTCATATCAAGAGAAGATATTTTTTTTGATAGTTCTATGATACGGGGTCATGTGAGAGCAACAATGAATAGAGAATAGAGAAAAAAAATAAGGAATGGTGGAGAAACAATTAGACAAAGCTAGATACTGGGCACCCCCCCCCCTTTTTTTTTATTTCATTAATTTCATTTGATTAATTCGAAATTCCTTAAATACCTCCGCCTTCTTTGAAATATCATGAACAGTTCCTGTAGGTTGAGCGCCTTTTTCAAGGAAATATAGAATAGCGGAAACATTTGAATAAGTTTGGTTCTTTATCGGATCGTAAAAACCCACTTTACGAAGATCCCTTCCCTCTCTTCGGGATCGAACATCAATTGCAACGATTCGATAGATGACTCATTGGGATAGACATAAATGAACAACCCCCCCTAGAAACGTATAAGAGGTTTTCTCCTCGTACGGCTCGAAAAAGAATGATTCGAATTTATGTATTGTAGTGGCAAATAGATCCACAAAATCATCAATTAGACTATGATTTGAGTCATTTTTTTTTGTTCTTCCTTCCTGAAAAAAAAAAAAGAAATCTCATTCGTACTCATAACTCAAGTTGGGTAATTCTCAAAGAGCTCGAAGGGAAACCCTTAGACATTTATTGAGCCGTCTCTAACCTCTTTTGTTTGTCTCGCCTAGAGTCATTTTATTTCTTCCCCATTCTGATCTAGTTGTTGAGACAATTGAAAACGGTGTTTCCTTGTTCCGGTATCCTTTATTTTATCTTTGCTTTGAATCCTTGGGTTTAGACATTACTTCGGTGATCCTTAATTGTTTCAAAATGGTAGCAACATACCTTTTGTTATTTCGTTCTATGGAAACGATTGATTCCCCTGTGATACACTTTTGATCGGAATTGGTAAAACTATTTCGACAAATTCATTTTACTTTTTTTTTTTTTACTTGTTCGAACTTGTTCCTTTCAATTTCTATACCGAAGATATACTTACGAAGTTGTTCCAACTTATTGATTGGCATTAACCCTAGATCCTTCTCTCTACTAAATGAACCAATTCTTTATGCTCGAGCTCCATCATGTGCTATATTATAATTATATTATTTTATTACAACCCCAAAATTGGGGTCCTAGTGGAATAGAACAAACTATGTCGAGCCGAGAGCATCTTCTTTGATATATAAAATGGTGGGTACAAGAATCCACAGCCAATAATGTCCTTCAAGTCGCACGTTGCTTTCTACCACATCGTTTCAAACGAAGTTTTACCATAACATTCCTCTAATTTTGGACCGGTATGGAATTGATTCAATATGGAATCATGAATAGTCATTGGCTCAATCGGTATATAGTATATGAAGTCCTCCATACTTTCATTTTCATATATGGATCTGGAGAAGTCTCAGCAAGAATATAATTTAACCCCATATTTTATTAGAAGAATGAAACACATTTATAAAAAACACGAAGAAATGCGTTGCTTAACACTTCTTTACATCTTCAACAGATTGTTAGGGATGATGAATCATGAAAGATCCAATTCTTTCTCAAACAACTAAAACTAAAGAGGGGTCTTTAATTAGATTACCGATACCGGAACAGAATGAGTCATTAACCAAATAAGCTATTCCAATGACCGGGAAAGATCGCAAGTGACTCGATAGGATAGATTCACCAATGTCACACTTCTTCGAGTAGAAAGAATTTATAAAGAATCATAAAAAACAATTTCAAGAATTTCCTACTTCGACATCATTACTGGAAATAAGTTTTCCAGTAAAGACTGAATTGAATCTCTAAATCCATCAACAAGTCGGTACAACGAGGATCTAAAAATGTTTAGCAGATATCTGATTAATTAAATCAGACGCGAATTTGATCATCATAAGAGACCTCTATGTTTCCTTTCCGATTGAATCATCAATAATTTAAACCAGATAAATGGGTCAAGAAACAAATCCAATTGTTTTGTTTTCTTGGGGATGGATAGAAGGGGCTCATGAAAGAAAAGATTAAGGTCGGTATTCTTTCAGGTATTCTTTCATCTGATTGATAAAATCAGAATCGTAGGAGTCTGATTTTATCGTATTCATCAGATACACCAAACAAGTGTTACCGGGGGTAATCGTGGGTATTTAAGGGATCGCAGATCTTTTTCGCCAAAACTGAAACACCGGTGTCACTGATCACTGAAATAGAACAATAACAATACATATAGGCATGGTTCATTTTCTACAGATTTTTCCTTACTTCAGATTCAGGAATCTTTCCATAAAGTAAAGTGAATGTATGAATCTCCCCCCTCCCCCAATTGATCGCTACATTGATTTCCAATTATTCATTGGAGCCAAATCAAATACAAAATAAAAGAAATTAGGTCCAAAGAAAATAATCTGTTCCGTATTGAATTTTCTTGTTTGTTAATAAGATCCGGATGGCAAGGGTCTTGAAATTGATACCTTCCTTTCCTTTGCGGATTAACTCATATCGACACGAATTCCATGGGGATCATGAATCATACCCAAAGCCAATTTAAAAGGATCTTCTTATGGGATGCTATCCTGTCTTGTATAAGTACAAAGCAAAATGGGTTCATATCAATTCGTTGTTACTATTTTGTTTGATTTTGTCCCACCCCAGTCTCAGGAGCTTTAATTCCAGCGATGGAATTAATACCAAGAACCCCCCCCCCGTTTTTTAGGATTCAGGATCCACATAGAATTAGTCATTTTGTCTACCCTATCTTTATTTATATTTACTTTAGGGAAGGTAGAGACTTCTCTTTTATTTCGCATTTCGACTCAGAATGCGTCATGTGAGAATCAAAATATCATAGATATGGGGCATAAAGTTTATCCAAATGACTAACTAACCTTCAATATGAATATGGGCGAGGGGGCGAACATACGCTGAATGGCCCACCCAGTTTTTTTTTTGAATTTCACTTTGATCTTTGTTCCCATCCTACCTATATCAAAAAAGATATTTATTTCCATCCACATGTCATTGATACTCGATCCGTTTGTTTGTGAGAAACAAAATCGAAAGGGAAGATATGATTCTATAGAAGAATCATTAGAAATCACAAAGAAAGATTGGATCACATTGTATCCAACATTACACCCTTAAACAGAAGATTGTTAAAAAGAACAATCTTTGTTATGATAGAATTGGTCTGGGACGGAAGGATTCGAACCTCCGAGTAACGGGACCAAAACCCGTTGCCTTACCACTTGGCCACGCCCCATTTTTATTTCTATTCGACACCGATAAACACTAATATCGGTATTGGTTGTTCGTCAATTCCAGCCCCAATATCTATTGAATTGGTTGTTGCTATGATTCTACACACGTAGATGTAGAATCAAAATGAATTTATTGATCATTACATATAATTCAATTAAGATATTGTATGTAAGGTATGATTCCTTCTATTCTCATCTCATTTGAGAATTGAAGGATTTTTGATTGAGGGAGTTCAAAGAAAAAGAAAGATTTTGCGGCCTACTTTCCCTTCTTTCTTCATTTTCCCCTTATATCAATAACCCAATAATAATGAAATTTTCTCCAAGAACAAAATGTTTGTTATGCTTAATATCTTTAGTTTGATCTGTCTTAATTCTGCCCTTCATTCGAGTAGCTTTTTCTTCGCCAAATTGCCCGAAGCTTATGCTTTTTTCAATCCAATCGTAGATGTTATGCCAGTCATACCTGTGCTCTTTTTTCTCTTAGCCCTTGTTTGGCAAGCAGCTGTAAGTTTTCGATGAGATCTTTAATACTGTCTTAGAAACATTCATGATTTATTCGATCAAAAAAATTCTATTCTTAAGAATTGATAAGATCAGATAATGAACCCTCGACTCAAACATGGAAATTATTTTGGATAACCGAGATGAATCGGAATCACCTCATTTCTTCATTCCTTCTGGGGGTCGAAGACCCTATGTATGGTCCCTACAATACCTAATTGTAGGTATGAGAGATCATTTTGTTAACGAAAGAATCAGAATCTTATTACAAATTCATTCCTGCAAATTCCTTATGTTTTCTAGAAACCGCTTCTTTTCTTGGTGTCAAAACGGAATATGTGGTACAAAAATGGAGAATCTATTCCCCTATTTCCCCCAAAATGATCTTGGAGATTGTGTAATGCTTACTCTCAAACTCTTCGTTTACACAGTAGTGATATTCTTTGTTTCTCTCTTCATCTTCGGATTCCTATCTAATGATCCAGGACGTAATCCTGGACGTGATGAATAAAAAAATCAGGGGTTTTTCCTTGCTCGATTTCTGAATTTTCTTAGGATTTTCTTTCTCCATTCCATACATTTAACTATGAGAAAGGGGGTTAGAGATTTGTTCGAATTCGAAAGGGAAATATCAAGTGATCAGAAGAAACGGAGAGAGGGGGATTCGAACCCTCGGTACAAATAATTCGTACAACGGATTAGCAATCCGCCGCTTTAGTCCACTCAGCCATCTCTCCCAATTTTAAAAGGATAATTCATATGTGACGCGTGAAGTAAAGGTTGATAAAAGGTTTTCCTTATCTTTCTTTATTCTATGAAATATAGACGAATTTGATCAATCATCAATTCCCTTTAGATAATGATTCGAAACAGATATCTCCAATAGAAAGAGTACCTCTTTGATTTCGTCCGAAAAGTTCTTTCTTTTATTCCCCCGGCCTGGCCAGTACCTAGCCAGGCCATTCCTTGTTCCAATGAATCATAGATCAAATAATTTATTTGATTTGAAAACGAAAATGCTTGTTATTGAAGCAGCAACAAGGCTATTCCTATGATAGGAGTGTCATTTCTTATTATGTTTTTCCTTTTCTCGATTTGCTTAAATGGAATAAAAAAAACATATTTTTTTCTATTATAATAGAACTCATATATTTCTTCAAAGAACATGTTTGAACCTGAACCCTTGAGTCCACAATCAA